ATAACTGACTCCATTGAGTTCGCCGCCATAGAACTCAACGGTTACACCTACTTGTTCAACACTATACTTAGATTCTGCCCTTCTAAAAGGAACATCCGCTCTAACAATTCCGTCGCCGTCTACCAAAACGACCGGGAATGTTTCAAAAAAAGTGGGCATACGCCGTACAAAAAGCTCACGTCCTTCTTTATCTCTAAAGATAGGGTGTCCTAACCACCCAACCGCTATTCCATCTCCGCTATCCATTGAGCCTGCCCTGAATAATCCTCCTTTTGCCGGATTATTGCCGATATAATCATAAAAAGCCAATTTTTCAGGAATTTTAGACCAGGCTTCTGATAAACTTTGATTTTCTGCTAGCCCGGCGCTAACTCTTCGATATATCTCTTGCTGGAAGTAACCCTGATCCCATTGATAACGAGTGGGACCAAATAATTCGATGGGGGTAGTTGCTGAACCATACCACATAGTTCCAGCAACTACAAAAGCTGCAAAAAAGACAGCCGCGATACTACTGGAGAGTACGGTTTCAATATTTCCCATACGTAATCCTTTGTATAGACGTTGTGGCGGTCGAACGCTAAGATGGAATAGACCCGCTAATATGCCCAATGTACCGGCTGCAATATGATGAGAAGCTATTCCTCCCGGAACAAAAGGATCAAAACCCTCCACGCCCCACGCCGGATTTACAGGTTGTACTTTTCCCGTTAGTCCGTAAGGATCAGACACCCATATTCCAGGACCATACAGGCCTGTTACATGAAATGCACCAAAACCAAAGCAAGCCACCCCGGAGAGAAATAAATGAATTCCAAAGATCTTGGGCAAATCCAAAGAAGGTTTTCCTGTACGTTCATCAGAAAATATTTCTAGATCCCAATAGACCCAATGCCAGATAGCTGCCAAAAAGCATAAGCCAGAAAATAAAATATGTGCCCCAGCTACACCTTCGTAACTCCAAACCCCTGTATTCGTTACAGTCCCTCCTGTGATACTCCAACCCCCCCACGAATTGGTTATTCCTAAACGAGTCATGAAGGGTATAACGAACATACCTTGTCTCCACATTGGATCAAGAACGGGGTCAGAAGGATCAAAAACTGCTAATTCATAGAGAGCCATCGAACCCGCCCAACCAGCAACCAGAGCTGTATGCATTATATGAACGGAAAGCAATCGGCCGGGATCATTCAATACAACGGTATGAACACGATACCAAGGCAAACCCATGGAAAATACCCCTTTATCAAAGAAAAATAAACACTACGTAACTTTATTGCATTGGAATATACTATGACTATGCTGCGGACTTCCCCTGTTCAGTGGATTATTTCCTAACAAGGGTTGTTTATTCTATATTCTATTGTGTTCCAAATAATGGAAGAATTCTGTTCGTAAGAACAAAGAGAAGCAGATTTATTCTATACTCGATAAGCACCAATACGCAATGGTGGATTGATACCATTTTCTATGAGTAAATGCGTTTATCATTCGAAGGGCCTGCTCGTAAAAAATTTCCTTTCTTTTTTTTCTTTCTGAATTTTGCTAATCTATGGATAAAATAAATATGATAAAGACAATATTCTAAAGACAATAAAACCACATTATTACGTTTCCACATCAAAGTGAAATATAGGATTTAGTTCTTTTTTCTTTCAATTTATGCCAATTGGTGTTCCAAAAGTACCTTTCCGAAGTCCTGGAGAGGAAGATGCATCTTGGGTTGACGTATAGTGCGACTTGTGAGATATATTGGGTCATATGGGATTTCCCCGTTCTCTCCCCCGATCGAGATATCCTCTGTTTCGCCCAAGAAGTCGAAATGGAATCATCCATAAATTGGAGCGTGAAGTGCAATTAGATGCATTGTTTGGAGGAATTCATAGTACTATTATCAATTCGAATAATTTATGGTTGACTTTGATTGGACTAAAAAAATGAAGTATCCAGGCTCCGTTTAGAAAAAACCCAATTGGTAATATATCTAGGATTACTACGTGTATCCTAAATGATTCCTGTTTGTTATTTGGAAAGTCATACCAAAAAGAAATGGTGGTGAGAAGATTTGTCCTATATGTGCAAATCAAAACGGGGTGAATCTTTACCCGGAGTAGAGCATAAACCTAAAAAGATGAAAGAGGCCCATTCAGGAACAAGAAAAGACCGTCGTGATTTGGATTGAATCTCGATGAAACAATACATCAATGAAAAGTGAATTCGATAAGTTTTTCTATTATATAATAAAGAAGAAAAAAATTCGTCTTTATTGAAAAATCGAAGAAAAAGCCCTTAATCTATACATTGATTCTTTTTTTTTTTCGCTATTTTTTTTTGAACCGTATGCACCAAAAGATGCATGTACGGTTCCTAAGGGATACAATTTTGCCCTACTCAACCGACTTTATCGAGAAAGATTACTTTTTTTAGGCCAAGAAGTTGATAGCGAGATCTCGAATCAACTTATTGGTCTTATGGTATATCTCAGTATCGAGGATGATACCAAAGATCTGTATTTGTTTATAAACTCTCCTGGCGGATGGGTAATACCCGGAGTCGCTATTTATGATACTATGCAATTTGTGCGACCAGAGGTCCATACAATATGCATGGGATTAGCCGCGTCAATGGGATCTTTTATCCTGGTTGGAGGAGAAATTACCAAACGTCTAGCATTCCCTCACGCTTGGCGCCAATGGGGTTTTTTATTTAAGAGAAAAAGTAAAACTATGCCTTCGCCATATGAATATTAAGTAATAATAGCATGGCACTTCGAATTCGATATGAAAAATTTTTGCATTGTTTTTTTTGAAAAGATTCGATTATGTATCGAGAGAGTAGTATGAGATAAAAGATATTTCCGATTTTCTCTTATCTATCGGAAGTCCAATTCAGCGTTACAAACTTGGTTGTTTTCACACCGAAAGTCTCTTAACAATTTTTAAGTTATAAAAAAAAGAGTGCAAAAAAACCAAATTTTTCCCTTTTTGGTTGGATCAAAAAGAAACTTTGGGATTGCTGAATCAAAGAAAAAAAATCATTTTCAAATAGAAAAGCAACGGAGCCATCATAGTATTTTTGAACTCCTCCAAAAGGAAGGGTGGCAATTTGACCATTTACCCTCCTGGGGCTGATAGATTCTATTTTTATCTGGAAAGTAAGGGTCAATTTTATTGTATAGCCGTATGCAATGCACAAAAGATGATGCCCGTACGGTTGTTCAATTCTATCTTTTTTCCTATTATTCTTGATCTTCCTTTTCTATTCCTTTCATCACATCAGATAGAGAAACCTTCTATCATCAGGGTAATGATCCATCAACCCGCGAGTTCCTTTTATGAAGCGCAGACGGGAGAATTTATCCTGGAAGCGGAAGAACTGCTTAAACTACGCGAAACCCTCACAAGGGTTTATGTACAAAGGACGGGCAAACCTTTATGGGTTGTATCTGAAGACATGGAAAGAGACGTTTTTATGTCAGCAACAGAAGCCCAAGCTTATGGAATTGTTGATCTTGTAGCAGTTGAATGAAAAAAAAAAATGGATTTTGTGAAAATCCGTGATGTGATATTTTATCTCCGAGTTTAACTATTAAATAAAAAAATTCATAATCATCCGGTTAGGATCAATCTAAACCAGCCCATTATGTATATATTCAACATGCCAACCATTAAACAACTTATTAGAAATACAAGACAGCCCATTCGAAATGTCACGAAATCCCCCGCTCTTGGGGGATGCCCTCAGCGTCGAGGAACATGTACTAGGGTGTATGTGCGACCCGTTTAGATCATGAGCTGATACAAAAAAGCAAGAAACCGCTTCCAGTATGAATGATTAGTCCAGTGAACGGGATCGAATGGAAGAAGGAACTCCATTTACTATCTACTTACTATCTAAAAATAAGCCACTCGATCCCTCTATTGTGTATAAAATTTATGGTTTCCGCCGGTGCAAATCCAATCACCTGAATTTAAGATGAGAAACAATTCTCCATTGGTAGCAAATCGTTATCCATTAAGCGGAGGAAATCTTATTGAAATTCAAAAAAAAAAACATAAAAATGAAGTTCTCGCTCGGTCAAGAACGGACTACGAGGGTCAGCTACCCAGCGAAATTTCATAATTCAATACCGTTACTGTATAGGCGGGTCTTATTGTGAAAGACCTGTTACTGGATAATTCATGAGTAGAGCCAAAGAATGTGATGCGAACTATACAAGTTACCAATAACATTGATGAAATATTAAATAACCGAAGTAAAGGCTCCGGTGTATAGAGAAGACCTCACCGTTTAAGAAGTAACCATAGAAACGAGGAAACCCACTATTTCTTTATCTATTTAATTTCGATTTCTTTTAAAATACCAAAAAAATAAAAAAATCGTGGTTGGGGAGGTTATAGTAGCCAAAGCCATTGGAATTTGTATTTTATACATTGGAAAAATCCGTTTGGTTATTAATAGACCAGGACGGGTAAAAGAATAACTGAAAGAAACGAAATCAATTAGTTATTTGTCAAAATTTTATTTATTCAATGACCAGAATTAAACGCGGATATATAGCCCGGAGGCGTAGAACAAAAATTCGTTTATTTGCATCAAGTTTTCGGGGGTCTCATTCAAGACTTACTCGAACTATTACTCAACAGAAAATAAGAGCTTTGGTTTCGGCTCATCGGGATAGGGATAAGCAAAAGAGAAATTTTCGTCGTTTGTGGATCACTCGGATAAACGCAGTAATTCGAGAAGGGAGAGTATTCTATAGTTATAGTAAATTAATACATGATCTATACAAGAAGCAGTTGCTTCTTAATCGTAAAATATTGGCCCAAATGGCTATATCAAATAGGAATTGTCTTTATATGATTTCCAACGAAATAAGAAAAAAAGTAGATTGGAAAGAATACACCGGAATAATTTAAATGGAGTTCCCCGGAGAATGAACTCCGGGAAGGTGGGGTCAAAATGACTATAAGAAAATATGCTAAAGTAGTCAAAAT